CATAAATCTAATCAATCTAGATTCTAATCTATTCAAACAAAAAAAAGTTTTTCTAAAATACTCCTGTTGCAGCTGCTCCTGCTGTTTTCTTGATCTACCCAATTGGTCAAGCAAGTTTTTCGGATGAGACATTCATAAATTAAACTACTCTACCATTATTCTTAGAGGATAACCCCAATTATATTTATTATTATATTTCCATAGAGATGGAATAGTACATTATATTTATTATTATATAATATTTATATAAATATATAATAACAAATGACTAAAAAGATTAATAAAAAAAAGAAAATATACGAAGAAATTCGTCCACCCCCCACATATTTGATAGCTTCTCCCATAAAAAAACTTGAAATACCAACTCCATTTGGAATTCCATCAATTATTTGTCTATCAAAAAAATAATTGAATTTAGCTAACTTTCTTACACTCGCAATTAAAGATACTTCAAAAAAAGCATCTATATAACCACGATTATATGACCAATCATATATAACATTGATTATCTTATCAGCAATAATTTTTTTAGGAACACTTTTTTGAAATAAATTCAATACGTTCAAGTTTTGTAAAGAAGAAAAAACAGGTTTATAGAGAACAGACGCTATCAATATTCCGAAAAAAGCTATACTCACCGAAAAAGTTGCATTTGTAAAAAATTCATACCAATCGACAGAATTCTTTGAATTTTGATGTAAAAGGTCTATAGACGGAATTAACAATTTGGATAATATATCCAAATCTATTCCTTCTTGGCTGAAAGAAATTCCAATGGACCCAACGAAGAAAGTAAATAATACTAATACAAGCATAGAAAATAGCATAGTATTGTCTGATTCATGAGGATAAAAAAAGGGAATATTTTTAGTACCAAAATAGGTACTCTCAAGAAAAAGACGTTTTATGCTTTTGACATTTCGATTAATTGTATTTGAATATTTCCTCTTCCGAAAAAAAGAAGTCCTTTCATTATTATTCATTGTTAATAAAGCTAATAAATGAATTTTCTTTTTTAATTTCTTTTTTCCTTCTTTGCCCCATAAAGATATTGAATAGAATGAACTGTTTTTCTTTCCGTTGAAATTTTGAAAATGAACGTTTAAATATCCCTCAAAAACTAGTAAATAGATTCGAAACATATAAAATGCAGTTAATCCTGCTGTGGAACAAGCTATTATTGCGAAAATTGGTGAATACAACCAACTATCATTAAGAATCTCATCCTTGGACCAAAAACAAGCAAAAGGTGGAATACCACAAAGAGAAAGTGTACCTATTAAAAAAGCGGTTTTTGTAATTGGCGCATGTTTTGTTAAACCGCCCATAAGAACCATATTTTGACTTTTATCTGGAGAATATCCAACAATTGCTTCCATTGAATGAATAATGGATCCAGATCCTAAAAACAACAATGCTTTTGAATAAGCATGAGTAATCAAATGAAATAAAGCGGCTCGATAAGAGCCCATACCTAAAGCTAACATCATATAACCCAATTGAGACATTGTAGAATAGGCCAAATTTTTCTTAATATCTTTTTGAGCAATAGCTAAAGTTGCTCCTAATACTACTGTTATTATACCTATCAAAGCTATTCCACTCATTATGAAGGGTATAACTGTGAAAAGAGGAAGAAGTCGAGCTACAAGAAAAATTCCTGCTGCTACCATAGTAGCAGCATGTATAAGAGCGGAAATAGGCGTAGGCCCTTCCATAGCATCGGGTAACCAGACATGAAGAGGGAATTGGGCAGATTTTGCAACTGATCCACAAAATAATAAGAGGGCGCAGAAAGTAACAAACAAAATATTAATCTCATTCTTCTCAATCAAGTTATTAAATATTTGAAATAAATCCCGAAATTCCAAACTACCCGTTATCCAATAAAGACCTAAAATTCCTAATAATAAACCAAAATCCCCTACACGATTAGTTACAAATGCTTTTTGACAAGCCTTTGCCGCAATAGGACGTGTGAACCAAAAACCTATTAATAGATAAGAACACATTCCAACCAATTCCCAAAAAATATAAACTTGTATCAAATTGGAACTAGTAACTAATCCCAACATTGAAGTATTAAAAAGACTCAGATAAGTAAAAAATCTCAAATATCCTTGATCATGAGACATATAATTATCACTATAAAAAAGAACCAGAATACCAACAGTAGTTATTAATATTAACATAATAGAAGTAAGTGAATCGAGCAAGTAGCCAAACTCTAAAGAAAGATCATTATTTATAGTCCAAGACCATACATATTGATAGATAGAACTGTTCTGGATTTGATGAATAGATAGATCGATCGAAAAAATCATAACTATCATTAACAATAAAATACTAGGAAAAGCCCACATACGGCGAAGATTTTTTGTTGCCGTGGGAAAAATTAGAAGTCCTACCCCTATTAAAATAGGAACTGGAAGTGGGAGGAAAGGTATGATCCATGAAAATTGATGTGTATATTCCATACAAAAAAAAATAAAGAATAAAAAATATTTTGATTCTTAATGAATTTTCTTTCTTATTCGTTTTTTTTATCTCTTTTGTAAAGGGTTCGGTTAATAAAAAAGTGGATATATAAATAGAATGTGATATTTTTTTTAATTATTCTGAATCGTTGCACAATACTTCGAATATCCCAAAGTACAGAGTAAAAATAGACCAATAACCAAATTCAATTCGAATATATATATATTATTATTTTTAGTAATATTAATTATAATTACTATTTAGAATAGAATTACTATAGTTAGTAATAATATTTACTTAATTAATAATAAATTATAATAAAGAAAAACGAAATTTGTAAAATTAAAATTTTTATCTATAGACTGAGAATAAAAAATTACACCAAAACTAAGAACATTCGTTTCTTTATATATATGATATGAATGAAGCAGAAAAAACATATGAAATGACCCAATAAAATAATCTTATTATTATTAAGAAACATTAGTTCATTTTTTAACTAATTGAGACATTACAATTAAATTACAATAAAAGGAGATCTAGATATATATGTTTGGAAAGATTTAAAAAAGGTTTCTAATATTCAATCAATTACTTTAGATAGAAAAAAATAGGAAGGATAGATAAGACGACATATGGCTAATTAAAGAATAATTCGTTTTCATTTACAGAAGAAAATAAATGTCTTTCACATCAAACTATATCAATGAAAAAATTATCCTAGTTAGATGGCAGTTCCAAAAAAGCGCACTTCTATATCAAAAAAAAAAATTCGGAAAACTTTTTGGAAAAAAAAGGCATATTGGACAGCATTGAAAGCCTTTTCATTAGCGCAATCCATTTTGACAGGGAACTCAAAAAGTTTTTTTTGTAACAAATAAAAATGTTGCAATAATCTGAATTAGCTCGATTCGAAGAGTATTCTTTATTATTATACTAATAAAATAATAATAAAGAATATTTAGTAATATAAGAATATTTAATATTGACCATATATTTAGCATATATTATAATATATGCTAAATATATAATCTAAATTTTTTAGAATGTAGTGTTAAATAATAATAGATATATTTATTAACGATTTCATTGAAAAAATGGAAATGCATTTATTTAGAGTCAGAAAATGAATGAAATAATAAAAAAATGAGTCATAAACAACAAAATGTTTTTTTCATTCCTAGATTGAAGTCAGAACTATCTAGTTTCAGTTTCAACATTGCTTTTTTTTTTTTTATTTGAAAAAGTGTAAACTACGAAAAACCCATTCTCCGTTGTTAAATTTGAAAACTAACACTGGAAATGAAAAAAAAAAAAACAAGAATACAACTGAACTTCGTATTGAAATCGAAACGTTCTATTTTTTTTTTTTTGAATATTTTTTCGATTTTATTACTATACTTATAGTTAATATGAATTTTTAGTATAGAATTAGAATAATAATAGAATTCTTCAAAGTTTAGTAAACAAATGTACTAAATTAATATTAATATTCCACGTTAATTGATTCTTTCAATCTCGACGATTGACTAATGAATCGGTTATTATGATTTCGAGTAAGCCGCTATGGTGAAATTGGTAGACACGCTGCTCTTAGGAAGCAGTGCTAGAGCATCTCGGTTCGAGTCCGAGTAGCGGCATGGCATCCTATCCTATATTCTAAAAGAATAAGTCCTATAATGAATTCAATTCCCGATTTCTATTCTTATCCTAGTATTCATACCTTTTTTATTTTCATTATAGATATTTATTTATTTTCATTATATATATATGATATTTTCAACTTTAGAGCATATATTAACTCATATATCGTTTTCGGTCATATCAATTGTTATTTCAATTCATTTGATAACCTTATTAGTCAACGAAATCGTAGGGTTATATGATTTGTCCAAAAAAGCCATGACAATAACTTTTTTCTGTGTAACGGGATTGTTAATTACTCGTTGGTTTTTTTCGGGCCATTTACCATTTAGTGATTTATATGAATCCTTAATCTTTCTTTCATGGGGTTTTTCCATTTTTCATATGGTTCCGTTTTTTAAAAAGGATAAAAACCATTTAAGTACAATAATTGCACCAAGTGTTATTTTTACCCAAGGCTTTGCGACTTCAGGTCTTTTAACCAAAATGCATCAATCCGTAATATTAGTACCCGCTCTACAATCCCATTGGCTAATGATGCACGTAAGTATGATGATATTGGGATATGCAGCTCTTTTATGTGGATCTTTATTATCAGTGGCTATTTTAGTCATTACGTTTCAAGAAGTAATCCAAATTCTTGCTTTTACCAAGAATTTGGATTCTTTAAATAAATCATTTGATTTTGCTGAAATCAAATACATGAATATCAATGAAAGAAATAATGTTTTACGAACAACTTCTTTTTCTTCTTCTAGAAATTATTACAGGTCTCAATTTATTCAACAATTGGATCGTTGGGGTTATCGTATTATTAGTCTAGGTTTTCTCTTTTTAACAATAGGTATTCTTTCAGGAGCTGTATGGGCTAACGAGGCATGGGGATCATATTGGAATTGGGATCCAAAGGAAACTTGGGCCTTTATTACGTGGACCATATTCGCGATTTATTTACATACTAGAAAAAATAAAAAATTAGAAGGTGTAAATTCTTCAATAGTGGCCTCTATAGGATTTCTTATAATTTGGGTATGTTATTTGGGGATCAATCTATTAGGAATAGGACTACATAGTTATGGTTCATTTACATCTAATTGAATTAAAAAAATGAGTAAAGAACCTAACCTGATAAATAAAAATATGGAAAGCATATATATATACTTTCCATAAATTAAACTTCCCAAAAATCGTCGAGAACCCTTTGAATCATTACATGACTTGATTTTAAGGGTTCTCACAAACAACAAACATATTCGATTACAATTCAATTTTTTTTTAAGTGAATCTAAGAGAAAAATGTTTTTTTCATTGTCCAAAGGGTTTTTTTCTCTTTTTTATTTATTGGTTTTGTTTGTTATTCATTTATTAAAGAAAACTATCTATCAAAAATTAGATAGAATAGCTTCCACTTTCTCAACCGAGAATGAGAAAATGAAATCTGGATAAATACCAATACCTATTACGGGTATAAGGATAGAAATAGAAATAAATAATTCTCTCGGCCCTGAATCAAAAAAATAAGAGTTTGGTGTATTAAAAAACTTGTATCCATAGAACATCTGCCGTAAGATAGATAATAAATAAATAGGAGTTAATATCATTCCAATTGCTGTTACAAAAGTAATTAGTATTTTCATCATGAAAAGATATTTTGGACTAGTAATTATTCCAAAAAAAACTATCAATTCTGCAACAAAACCGCTCATGCCCGGTAATGCAAGAGAAGCCATCGATAAGATAGTAAAAATCGTGAATATTTTTGGCATTGGGATAGCCATTCCCCCCATTTCGTCAAGATTAAGAAGACGTAGTCTATCATAACTAGTTCCTGCCAAGAAAAAAAGCGCAGCGCCAATAAATCCATGAGATATTATTTGTAAAATGGCCCCGTTGAGCCCAGTATCACTTATTGAACCAATTCCTATAATAAGGAAACCCATATGAGATACCGAGGAATAAGCTATTCTTTTTTTTAAATTACGTTGACCAAAAGATGTTGAAGCAGCATAGATTATTTGAATAGAACCTAATATCATTAACCAGGGGCAAAATATTGAATGAGCATGGGAAAATAATTCCATATTAATTCGAACCAACCCATATGCTCCCATTTTTAATAAGATTCCGGCTAAAAGCATACAAGTGCTGTAATGTGCCTCTCCGTGGGTATCTGGTAACCATGTATGTAAGGGTATAATCGGCGATTTGACAGCAAAAGCAATAAGAAATGCCATATAGAATATTATTTCTAGCGCCACAGGATACGATTGATTAGTTAATATTTCTAAATTTAATGTTGGTTCATTCGAACCGTATAAACTGATACCCAGAATTCCCATTAATAAAAAAACAGAACTTCCCGCAGTGTACAAAATAAACTTTGTAGCTGAATACAAACGTTTCTTTCCCCCCCACATGGCTAAAAGTAGATAAACGGGAATTAATTCCAATTCCCACATGATGAAAAAAAGTAAAATGTCTCGAGAAGAAAATAGTCCTATTTGACCACTATACATTGCTAACATCAGGAAATAGAATAATTTGTATTCTCGAGTAACTGGCTGAGCCGCTAACGTGGCTAAAGTGGTGATAAATCCCGTTAGTAAGATAGGTCCTATAGAAAGTCCATCTAGTCCGAAGCTCCAGTAAAAATCAAAAAAATTGATCCATTTATAATTCTCCGTTAGTTGGATTAGTGGATCATCCAATTGGAAATGATAACAAAATGCATAGGTTGTTAGAAGGAGATCAATTAAGCATATACAAATGGTATACCACCTAATTACCTTATTTCCCCTATGAGGAAATAAGAAAATTAAAGAACCCCCGACTATTGGCAAAACTACAACTATTGTTAACCAAGGAAAATAATTCGTCATAAAAATAAGATACACTTGGGCCAGAAAAGCCCGCGCTCAAAATAGAAAAAAAATCTTTTCTATTTTATTTTGAGCACGGGTTTTTGCCAGTAAAAAAACGTATTCGTGTGGTGTTTTTTGAAACGTATCAATAACCTAGACCCATACTTCGAGTTGTTTCATTCCCTAAATAAACTCGAACACTTAAGAAATCCGTCGGACAGGCGGACTCACATCTCTTACAACCAACACAGTCCTCTGTTCTTGGGGCAGAAGCTATTTGCTTAGCTTTACATCCATCCCAAGGTATCATTTCTAATACATCTGTGGGACAGGCTCGGACACATTGAGTACATCCTATACATGTATCATAAATCTTTACTGAATGTGACATTGTATCTATAGTAATTTTTGAACATCAAAAATGAAAATTATCGATCTAGTAAACTCGTAAATGAATCATATATTTATACACCAGATGAATCAATGATTTGTCAGAATTTTGCTAATCAAAATAGACGTCTAGATAAATTTAAAAGAACGAAGAGAGGAGGACCAGGATACTTTGATTGCGTCTTATTTCGTTTTGCAAACACAAACATGATAATACGTTGTGTAGCATACATGCTAATTTGAATTGATAAATATATATTACACTATTCAAAATTCTACTTTTTTTTTTGAGTAATTATGATTAATGCTATTTATTCAACAAATTCGATTGATTGATACGGGTTGATTTTCTGTTACGAGAAATTGAAGAAACAATAGCTGGTCCAATAGCTGCTTCAGCGGCTGCAATAGCTATAACAAAAATGGAAAAAATATTTCCTTTTAATTGGCGATTATCAAAAAAATCAGAGAAAGTGACGAGATTTATATTAACTGCATTCAGTATAAGTTCAAGACACATAAGGGCTCTTACCATATTTCGGCTCGTGATCAATCCATAGATACCAATCGAAAATAAATAGGCACTCAAAACAAGTACATGTTCGAGCATCATTGACCAACTCCTTTTCAATTTTGATTCATTTCAATATGAACAACAATTCAACAGATTCAATTGACTAAAGAATATAAAAAGTCTGGAACAAAAGAATATATCGGCAATAAAAAAAAAATTGAATCTGGATTTATATTCCTAGTTCTCTATTCTCTAAAGATTTATTACTGGCGAGCTACGACAATTGCACCTATCAAAGCAACTAAAAGAATTATTGAAATGAGTTCAAATGGAAGAAAAAAATCTGTTGATAAATGAATTCCAATTTGTTGACTAGTACTTATCAAATCTTGCTCAATAATCTGATTTGGTCTTGTAGTCCAAATAATTCCGTACCATGATGTATCTGGAATAGTAGTTATTAGTGAAACAAAAATACTTGTACAAACCACCAAAGTAATTCCATCCCCAACGGTCCAAAGATGAAAATCGTCGTAATATTCTGAACTATTCATGAACATCACAGCAAAGATGATTAAAATGTTAATAGCTCCCACATAAATAAGTAGCTGTGATGCAGCTACAAAATGGGAGTTTGATAAAATATAGAATAAAGATATACAAACAAGAACCAGTCCCAACGAAAAAGCAGAAAAAATTGGGTTGGTAAGTAATACTACTCCTAGACTCCCTAATACAAGACCCGATCCCAGAAAGACTAAAAGAAAATCATGTAGCGTTTCAGGCAAATCCATTATATGTAAAAAAAGACAAAGAAATCGAAATTTCATGACCTTATTGATATGACCAGGAAAAAAATTTTTATATACTTCAATTTCTCTTTGCATTAAAAAAACCCTACGGAGTTTGAATTGATATAGGTACAGTTATATAATCAATGTCATTCCAGTCTTTATACGAAAGAGTAGTTTGAAACTCTACTAAAACGAAAGTATAAAAGTATATCTAATTAGTTAAAATTTATATAATATAATATATTATTCTATTGAAAAATAGATTTCTATAATTTAAAAAAGAATATCGAATATTTCTAATCTGATATCTAATATTTATTCATTTTTTTATAATTCTATCATATATATTTATATATTCTATTATATATTATATGATTTTTTTATTAAGAATTGTATTTAATTCTAAAAAATTTTATTTATTAATTTGAATTGTTCGAATTGTATAATCATCAATTACTGACATTGGTAAACGGCCCAAAGCAATTTGATTATAATTCAATTCGTGACGATCATAAGTGGAAAGTTCATATTCTTCAGTCATTGATAAACAATTTGTTGGACAATACTCAATACAGTTCCCACAAAAAATACAGATTCCAAAATCAATACTGTAATTAAGCAATCGTTTCTTTCGAATATCAGTTTCCAGTTTCCAATCAACAACGGGTAAATCTATAGGACATACACGAACACATACTTCACAAGCAATGCATTTATCAAATTCAAAATGGATTCGACCGCGGAAACGTTCCGGTGTGATTAATTTTTCATAAGGATATTGAATAGTTACAGGTAAACGATTTGCGTGAGATAATATAATCATGAAACTTTGACCAATGTACCTTGCAGCTCGGACTGTTTGTTGACCATAATTCATGAACCCAGTTACCATAAGGAACATATCGTAAATATCTATGAATATTTTTGTTTTATTTCTTTCTCTTACATATAGAAGATCAATCTTTTTTTTATAGTGAAAACAATTGAGACGAAGTTGTTAATAATAGATTACCGAGAGAAATAGGTAAAAGAAATTTCCATCCAAGATTTAATAATTGATCCATTCTTAGCCGAGGCAAAGTCCATCTTGTTATGATGGAAACGAATAAGAAAAAATAAGTTTTAGCTAATGTAATAAAGAGATCAATTGTAGTTCCAAAAACTCCATATGTTTTATTTATTTCAAAAAACTCAGAAACGAATATGTACGGAATAGAGATATTTGAACCGCCCAAGTAAAGAACTGTGACAAATAATGAAGAAATTAATAGGTTTAAATAGGAAGCAACGTAAAATAAACCAAATCTGATACCTGAATATTCTGTTTGATAACCTGCTACTAATTCTTCTTCCGCTTCTGGTAAATCAAAAGGTAATCTTTCACATTCTGCTAGCGAAGAAATTAAAAAAACGATGAAACCCATAGGTTGACGCCACAAATTCCATCCCCAAAAACCATATTTTGATTGCGCATCAACTATATCAACTGTACTTAAACTGTTAGATAATCCTAGTCGGTGATAACATTACTGTTCTCATCTCTATTACAGAACCGTACATGAAATTTGCACCTCATACGGCTCCTGGAAAGCCTTCAGTAAATCTAAGGACCGGGCCGATTCTTGATATATCTCTAAGAGAGATAAGATTCAAATCTATCGGACGGTTCTGAATTAGACCAATTCAATTCTGTCTGTTAAAAATAAAAAATTAAATAAGAAAGAGAAATTTTAATATTAATTAATATATTAAATAATAAAAGATACAAAAGGTACTTCTGAATTGATCTCATCCCTTCAAAATCAAATTTTGAATTTGTTGAGTAATAATAGAATTCTTCAATAAAATACTCTTTTAGAATTATCACTAACCCTCATCATTTTGAATTACGAAAAAGAATTACACATTAGTTTCTTAATTATGACATGAATTTTATCTCCATGAATATGGATATAAGAAATAAGAAATCAAAAACGAAAGGGAAATCACTTTTTCGTTTTTGATTTCTTGTGTTTTTTTCGTTCCTATTCTTCTTTTTTTTTGCTATTAAAAAGGGACTTAAAAAATTTCAAAGGATTTTTTCGTTCCTGATAGTAATTTATTTAATCAGTGGATGGAAGCATACTCTGGATCGGAATTGTGGGGAGTACTGCTTGATTTTTTCTACCAATTTAAAGCCCCAATTAGTATTCTTTTTCTATTATGCGTAAATTCTCTTTTGGATAATTTACAAAATCTGCGTTACTAATCCTTTGTGTATCTTGGTGTTTCTAACCATCCACTCCTTTTTTTATTAACCCCCTTAATTTATTTTATGTTAATGCATCTATGATATGATAATTAATACAAATGGTAACTAAAACTCAATAAGGTTGGTCTTTTGAGCCCGCTTCAAAAGAGGATGACTAATTATCCAATCTTGGGTTATAATGGCCTCTTCTGTTTATAATTAACTTCATTCTTATACATAGAAAATGAGACTCAATATTTTTACTGCCATTTAAAATTTAAAATCATCATACTAACTTTTAACTATAAGTAATCTAGTATTCTGAAATTCTATTCAATAGAAGCTGTTTTATTTCACTCATATAACTATCTGATTTAGTTCTTCAATCCTAATTGTGAAAAATAAATAAAATTAATATAATGAAAGTATCTATTTAATTTAATTTATTCGACTCCTTTCCTATATAGTAGTATAAAGAGAGGAGGATAGCAATAGCATCGAATAGCGTTTTCTGTTTCAACGAATCGCACGTAGAGATATTGATAAGACACATAGAGTTAATGGTATTTCATAACTAATCGATTGAGCAGCAGCTCGTAGACCACCCAAAAAGGAATATTTATTATTCGACCCATATCCTGACATAAGAAGTCCAATGGGAGCAATACTCGAAATCGCAATCCATAAAAAAACACCTATATTGAAATCAGATAAAATAAAGTTATAGCCAAAAGGAATTACTGAATAGCTTAGTAGAATTGATATGACTGATATGGATGGTCCGATACTGAATAAACGAATATCTCCCCTAGATGGAATAAGATTTTCTTTGAAAAGTAGTTTTGTTCCGTCTGCTAGAGCTTGAAGAACTCCAAAAGGACCGGCGTATTCGGGTCCAATGCGCTGTTGTATCCCTGCAGATATTTCTCTTTCTAACCATACAATTGCTAGTACACTTATTGTGATTCCCAATATAAGAATCAAAATAGGTACAAGTACCCATAGAATTCCATAGACCTCATTTAAAGATTCCAATCCGGCAAAAGAATGGATATCTTGGATTTCCGTTGTATCAATAATCATTTCAACGATCAATTTCTCCCATAATGATATCTATGCTACCTAGTATTGTCATAATATCAGCCAATTTCATTCTTTTAACTAATTGAGGAAGAATTTGCAAATTGATAAAACCTGGTGGACGAATTTTCCATCTCCAAGGAAAACCATTCTGATCTCCTATTAGAAAAATTCCTAATTCTCCCTTGGGAGCCTCAACTCTGACATAAAGTTCTTGTTTCGGCAATTCAAAAGTAGGAGACGATTTTTTACCAATGAATCGATATTCAAAATCATTCCAGTTTGGCTCCTTTTCTCTCTCAAAGCAGCGGATTTCTAAATTTTCATATGGCCCGCCGGGAATTCCTTCCAAAGCCTGCTGAATAATTTTAATGGATTCCATCATTTCACCAATTCGAACTAAATAACGAGCTAAGGAATCTCCTTCTTTTTGCCATTGAACTTCCCAATCAAATTCCTCGTAACACTCATAATTATCAACTTTACGTAGATCCCATTCTATTCCGGAAGCCCGAAGCATCGGTCCGGATAAACCCCAATTTATTACTTCCTCTCTACCAACAACACCTACTCCCTCAACCCGTTCTAAAAAAATTGGATTTCGCGTAATAAGGTTTTGATATTCAACAACCCTTGTTAAAAAATAATTGCAGAAATCAAAACATTTATCTATCCAACCATAAGGTAGATCAGCCGCTACTCCTCCGATACGAAAAAAATTATGCATCATTCTCATACCTGTCGCAGCTTCAAATAGATCATATATTAATTCTCTTTCTCTAAAAATATAGAAAAAAGGGGTTTGTGCACCAATATCTGCCATAAAAGGTCCCAGCCATAGTAGATGAGAAGCTATACGACTTAACTCCAACATAATTACTCGGATATAGCTGGCTCTTTTAGGTACTTGAATATTTCCCAATTGTTCCGGTCCGTTTACGGTTATTGCTTCTGTGAACATAGTAGCTAAATAATCCCAACGTGTTACATAAGGCAGATATTGGATAATTGTCCGGTTTTCCGCAATTTTTTCCATCCCTCTGTGTAAATAACCCAATATTGGTTCACAATCAATAACATCTTCACCGTCCAGAGTCACAATAAGTCGAAGAACACCATGCATTGATGGGTGCTGAGGCCCCATATTGACTATCATGAGGTCTTTTCTTGTAGCTGGGACATTCATAGGTTTTTCCTCGATTCATTCTTCCATGAATCGTAAAAAAAAAAGTTCATCTAAATTCACGATCTAATAAATCGAATAATTGAAAATGACTCTTGAAATTAACGAATTTGTGACTCCCTAATACCCAACTGATTTATTAATTTTTTATAACGTATTCGATTTTTCTTTGCCAAATATGACAGTAGTCGTTGTCGTTTTCCCAGAATTTTACGTAAACCTCTTTGAGATAAATAGTCTTTTCGGTGTAATTCAAAATGTGAAGTAAGTTTTCGTATCTTGTTAGTGAAATTGATTACTTGAAATTCAACTGATCCAGGGTTTTCTTCTTCTTTTTTGTTTGAAATAACAGGTATAAATGAATTTTTTATCATAAAATAAAATGAAAGCTTTCCTCTCCCCCTCCTTTTTGATAGATATTTTTATTGATCAGTAATAGTAATTACACTAATTTTTAATTTTGTATATTATTAATTATCTTAATTTACTTACAAATTATGAATTTCTTTTTTTTTTTTTCAAATAAAATTAATTACTATGCTTAAGCAATCCAATTCAAAAATCTATATAAATACTATATTTATGGATTCACAAAATAAAAAATTTTATTGTCTATTGTATACTTAAAAAAAATAAGACGATTTTTTTGATTCATTTTTCTATCTAATATCATTAAATTAGTATCAATGATGCGTGTGCGCATTTAGAAATATATATTATATTGATATATATATCTTATCTTCACATATCTGATATGTGAAGATAAGAAATTACTCTATTCTAATATTATAAATAGAAGATAAATGGGAAGATTATCAATCAAATTTTCAATCGCGGATACATATGTATCCTTAATATACTGAAACGGCTTCCGTTCTGGGTATCAAACCAATAGCGATTTATACAAGCTAAATCTTCTAATCTATAATTTGGCCAAAGAAAGAATTTTAAATTCATTAGTTTTTTTGTTTCTATATCAAGATCTTTATTTTTAGCCAAAACTTGACAGCCAGTATTTATTTTATTCTCATTGGAATTTATTGTCTTTCTAGTATTTCTAGGATTCAAACAAATTAGAATTCTCAATTCTCTACGGCGTCTATTGGACAAAAGATTTTCAGGAACAAATAAATCATTATGATTTTTATCTTTATTCTTTTTATCAACACGACTTTTTTCTGGATTTCTTTGAAAAATTTGGCGCTTATTCTTATGAATCAACGATAGGCTTATGGTTTGATACATAAAAAATTCTTCATAGTTTTTTCTAGCCAGACGAACAGGTTCCACAGAAAATATTTGTTTGTCAATCCAGTCTGTAGTGTCACTAAATCCTGTTAAATCCGTATAATTCTGAATCGCCATAGTATCTAGATTTATATCTCCCTTTTTTATAGACATTATAAAAAATTTTTTTAGATTTTTCAATCTAACCAGGAGACAATAAAATTTGATCTGATTCATTATTCTTTCGTGTAGGGAATTATCAAAGTTCAAATGAAAACCTAAATACTTGTCTATTAAGAAATCCTGTTCTCCCCTTAGATCGTTGTAGTAGTCATTTCGATCTATATTTATATGCATGTCTTCATCTTGATCATCTATACTATTATAAGCATTTTCCCAGTCTGATCCTTCATAAGCTTGGTTTCCGAGAGAGAAACCTATTGGACTCGCATCTGCTTCTTCTGTTCCATAAAAAGGGAAAAAAAGGGATTTTATTGGTACGCTCCAAGGATTCTTCTTATATGCATCATAAAATATTGATAATTTCGAAAAGAACCAAAATTTCGATTTCGGATTCGATTTCGGATTCGATATAGAACGATTTGGTATTTCTACATTCATTACCATCCAATCAAAATACTTTCTATCCAGATTTTTTTCCATATCTATAATAGCATCTTCTGCTAGATAATTTTTGATAGAGATATCGCCCGTTATATCAAAAAATTCTTTTTTACATGTGTTGTCATTATAAGAAATGGTTTGTTTTTTGTTTGTTTGGAATGGTGATCTATATCCATAAGTATATGAAGATTTCTTATCCGCATAATTAAGATATTTATATGACAAAAGATCATATCTATATTGTTTTTTAATTTTTTTTTGAAAATCTAATAAGTCTACTTCTTCATCTAATAAGTCTACTTCGTCGTTTTTGTAAAGAATTAATGGGGTTTTGTCATAGGAATCATAGTGGATTAAATCTTTATTTTGAGCCACACGATGTTTATTGATTCTATTTCTCCAGTTTTGTGGTACTAATCTTGACCATCTGCTCTCAGGTAAATCATATTGATAATGAAGCTTTAACCAATTTGTCCATTGATTCATTACAGAATGGGGACGGTTCTTATGTCTTAATTTTGAATTAAATATTCCTTGTATTCTAAAAAAATAATTCTTTATTTCATTCTTAAGAAAAAAAGATCTTTCATGAGATTCAAAAATAGATCTTAACTTATACTTATATCCGTTAATAACTTGGATTTGTGATAATTTAAAAAATACATATGCTTGTGACAAAGAAGATACGTCACAAGAATTCTCTGAATTCGTATTCGTAATATTACAAGATTTGTGTATAATTGACATAAATGGAATTATACTTTGATTTGTTTTATCAATTCTTTCTGCATTTGTTTTTTTATTGGAAATGAACTTATTTCCAATCTTTTTTGTTGATTCAAGAAAAAGTTGTATATTGATCCTAGGAATACGAATGATACATAAAAGGATATCGATGTATATCCTTTCCATGAAAAATTTGAAAAAAGAATATGATTTACGGGTTAATCGAACAATTCTTCTTTGTAATATTTTCAAAATATTTTTTTGTAATTCGAATCTTTTAGCATCATAAGTTGTTTTGTTAGAATTCAAACTTTTCTCTGAAGTTATAACCCCCCCTTCGTTTGTCATTTTTTCTATTTCTGTTGTGATTGTCTTTGTTTTAACATTAAGATCTTTTATCCTTTTTTCTGTCAATGAACTATTTGTCCAATTCATAGAGTGAATTATAACGGGTGATTCGTAAATCATTGGATCATTCTTACTGATTGTTGAATTTTTGTTGTTTTCACTCAATTCATATATATTTTTGAATCTAAATAGAATACTTTTGATGTTCCATTTTCCTATTTCTTTTAAGATAGTTACAAACCATTTTTTTCTTTCATTTAAAACTTGTAGAACTAAAAAAAAACGATTTTTGAAATTTTTTGTCAATTGTTTTTTAATTTTTTTAAAAATGGGACCCAAAAATGAAAATGGATTGGGGAAATAATTATCAAGATATGATTCCACTTGTGTTCCACAAGCTGTTAAAAACCAGAAGTTTTTTTTTTTCACGTTTTTTTTTTCAGTAGATCTTTTTTTTTTTTCAGTAGATCGTAGCTTAGATTTGTGCCAAGGTTTCAGAACAAAAGGAGATAAGATCCTTATCTGAAGACCCTCTGTGAACCAGTTTTTTGGAAATTCTTTGTGGGATACTGGAATGCCCTGATAGGTGCATTTAATATGCACTTCTTTTTTCCAATGCCTAAAATCTTCTGACCATTCGGGATATTGAAATAATAGTATACGAATTATATTTTTTATTATTATCAATGAAGGTACTATAATATATTTTCTAATAATTGATTGGATTATTATTACAAAGCTTCTAATTATTAGACCATATAGAATGCTCTCCCAGGCTTCTTCTATTTCTCTAAGTCTTTTTTCGTCGTCGTTTTTTTTTTCCTCTTTTTGATCCTCTTCTCTCCTTTTCTCATAAGCCAAATATTCTGAATTATCTTCACCTTGTTTCCTGAAAGATTCTTTCAAATATTGGGATAGATCCTCGAAAAGATCAGCCAAAAAGAATTGTTGTATTTGGTCTAAAAAAAGGGGGGAATTGGCATTTCTTTGAAAGAATTTCCAAGTCACCATTTTACGCCTTAGAGGGCGCATAGATCCTTTGATTATTTCTCGGGAAAAATCCGGTTCGCGTGAATAATTTAGTAAAACCAATTCGTCCTGATCAAAAAAATCATTATCATCATAGTCATAAGTATCAGTATTATAAATATTAATAGGCTGTTGAGAGTAATTCTCTGTTTGACCATTAAAAATCACTATACGTTGGGCGTTTCTGCAACGAATCTGAGATTCCTGTACTACTGATTCCGTCAGTTCCTCCAAGTCGTCGATTAAGCTGTATGACCATCTAGGAACTTTTTTACTGATTTCATTTATTGTTTGATGGTCCAGATCAGTTTGAATTGCGTCCAATAAGAATTTTTTTTTTCTTTTTTTTTCTTCGGAATATTTTTTTACTTGTTCGTGTTCTGGAAATAAATAAAGTCTGTCAAAATTAAAACTTGATACTGATTTTTCCGAAAATTTACTTATTAAGTTAAAAAAAAAACCAATTTCATTTAATAAAGATTTTCTATCAAATGGATTTCTTTTCTGTTCCAATTCGGGATCTGGATAATGACTATTAATAGAAAGAAGGATACCGTGAATCTTATTGATCAAAATGGAATTTGTTGTGTAAGTTTCATTTTGAATTGTTTGTCCACGAAAGCATCCATTCAAGAAAGGATCATATATTTTAGTTAAGTATTTTCTTTTCTTCTTATCATTACACAATCTAATTCGGTTTTCTAATACATCCATAGGACGATATTTCTTATCTAGAACTTTAGCCCTTTTATAAAATTCATTGCTTAGTTTCTTTCTTTTTTCTTTATTAGTGGAGCTCCAAGAATTAGACAATTCATTATAGGAGATTTGATCTCTTGTGAAGAGATCAATTTTTTTTTCCATGATTTTAAGAAAAGTAGATAAATGAGGTGGATACGTGAAAGATATTCTTTCTTTTCCATCACTTTGACATATATGAAAAAAAAATTGTGAATTTTCATTTCTTACGACATTGTCAAATTTATCATTTTTTATATATCGCAATGGACGATTCCATCGTTGATAATCGAAAAGAGTAGTTAAAAGAGGGTTTTCAAGATTCTCCTCTTTCTGGATTTTGCTGAAAGTGTAATCTTTTTTCGGAAAAAGATAATGAGAAAGATCTTCTTCCATTTCCGAATCTCTTTCACCATCAATTTCATCGTTTTCTTCAGTTTCTACCACTTCTTCAGTTTCTATCACTTCCTCAGCCAAAGAATAAAAAGCCGGTAGTCTGCCTAAATAGTGTAAAAAGGTAATAAATACAAAAACAACAAATATTTGACCCCCATAATTTCGCAATTTTAACAGAATGTACTTATCAAATCGAATAGTTACCTTCGATTTGATCGAATTTATCGAATTATTTTGCTGTAACCAGACTAATATAAATCCAATCAATTTCATCAATAAGATGTGACCGATTAACCAACCAACAAAACTACTTGTTAAGAATAACAATTTATTGTTGCATCGAAAGAGATAAATGTGCACTAATCTTATTAAAATTGAACTTGGAAAAAGAAGTGGGTTTAATAACTGAAAAAGAAGATTGTTAAAGAATACTTTGTGAATACTAAATTTACGCATTGAATTTGTAATCTTGTATCCAGAATCCAAATAGTAGTGTTTGTCATTTTTGTCTAAGAAATTAAAAAAAAGATATGGTAAAGTTAGGAAAGTTATTGTATGAGGTCTACTCAATGCTAAATGCAAAGGCGCATAATAGATCGATATGAACATCATGAGCTGTCCCGTGATAAACCCAGTTGTTGCTGATACTTGCTTCTCGGTCTCCTCTTCCATAACCCAGGCTCTAATAAGGAAGAGATACGAGGGCCCTATAGATAATGTGGTCAGAAATCCATAATAAAATCCGACCACAACGACCGAATTCATTATTGTCAGGCATAAAGATACTAGTTGTTGATAAATCATCGCACCCTCCATTTTGTTTTATATTGCAATTCAATAAATATTATTATAATATGATAATTATATGTATGATTTTTTTATGTTATAATATGATAATTATATGTATGATTTTTTTATGTTATAATATGATAATTATATGTATGATTTTTCAAATATTTTGATATCTATCGAAATAGAAAGAGGTAGACTAGAAACGACATCTCTTATCTCAATGACACCAAAACAAGATGGGGATAATAACTGAATGAAATTAGTATATGGATGGAATATAATGAAATAGAACCACTTTGAGGTTCCCCATGAAATCAGGCATGGAATGGAGCCATTCATTACCAAGAAGTTCCACGAGTTATGAAGGAAACTTTATGAGATAGAATTGACCGTTGGTCCTCAGTAGCTCAGTGGTAGAGCGGTCGGCTGTTAACCGATTGGTCGTAGGTTCAAATCCTACTTGGGGAGATTGAACTCCTTCCTAATTCTTTAATTCGGAAGGAAAGGGTTGGGTTCACTTGTTAAGTAAGAGTAGGTAACGCGTCCCCCCTGTCTTTGTTTCTATTACATTGTATCTCATCGTATTCCATTGCTTGGTATTTTAGACTCGCCGTCAATA